TTCTGCATATACGCACAAATCGGTCGATAATATCCGAATCTGGCAAATCAACCCAGGTTGGCTTACTAATGGGATGCCCCGATGCGTTACAAAAATTTGCTTTCGACAATGCTCCAATCATAGAAATAATTGGAATTTTTGTATCCAACTTCTTTATAGTATTATCTATTAGAAATAAGTTTTCTAGCATTTGACTCCGTACCACGGAAGGATTTAATTGCACATTTGAAAGATAGCCTAGAAAGTCAAGAGAATATTTGCATAATTGCTTTATACGGACCCTTCCTAATTGAGACCATACGTAAAAATGATATTGCCATAAATTTATAAAGTAATATTTCCACTTATTCATCAGAAGAGACGTATCTTTTGAAGCGAGAATCCATTTTTCTTGATATCTAACAAAATGTATGAAGGGATCCTTGAACAAGCATAGGTTGTTCTGAAAATCATTCGAAGAGACTTCTACAAGATGTTTGATTTTTTCATAGAAATAGATTCGTTCAAGAAAGATTGCATAAGATATTGATCGTAAATGATAGGACTGATTACGGAGAAAAAGGAAAATAAATTCGCATTCACATATATGAGAATTATATAGGAAGAAGAAGAATCTTGGATTAAAAATAGAAATGGATTTCTGTGAAGTACTAAGACTCTTCAAATAAAAATACTCGTAGAAAAAAAACCGTAATAAATGCAAAAAAGAGGCATCTTTTAACCAGTAGCGAAGGGCTTGAACCAAGATTTCAAGGTGGATGGGGTGGGGTATTACTACATCTAACACAGAATTTAAATGTGAGAATTTGTCCTCTAAAAAAGAAAATATTGAATAAATTGATTTTAAATTATGAGATTTTGCTACTTCTTTCCCTTGTAAATAAGACACTACTCGTAGGGAGAATGGAATTTCCACAATGACTGCAAATCCTGCCGATATTATTTGAGAATACAAATGATTATTGTTATTGTGCCCAAAAAATTGATTTTGTTTCGAATCATTAGCAGAAATAAACAAATGATTCTCTTGATACATTCGAGTAATTAAACGTTTCACAATTAGTGAACTGGATTTATTGTCATAACGCACACTTTCCAACAAAATTGATGATTTATTTCTAGTGAAAACATAATCATGAGCAAGTCCATAAATATACTCCCGAAAAATAAGCGGGTATAGGAAGTCATATTGGCGAGATCTATTTAATTCTAAATATAGTTGTTGAAATTCCTCCATTTCAAACTCAATTTAAACCAAAGTAAGGGTGGGGGATCTAATCGGTTATCAAATGATACATAATGCGATAGAGTCAAATCAAGGTATTATCATAGTAAGAATAAACAAAAATAGATACCTCGAAGATAGGTGGATTCGTCAACGGATTCTCTACACTCTCCTTTTTCATTTAATTGATGTATGTTTGTTCTAAGATAAGAAGATGTTTTGAAATCCTTTATTATTATTATTATTTTTTCAACCTAATCGCTCTTTTGATTTTGGAAAAAAAAGATGTTCTCTTTATCAATATACTGCTTCTTTTACACATTCATGCTTAATCCCTAAGAAATAGGGAATAACTAATCGAATAGTTAGGACTCAAAAAAAAATCAATAATCCACTCCTGAGAAAGGTCTTTACCCGATTAGGCACTAATTTAGTTTTAACAGTTAATTAGATCGGGTAATCAGTCAAATCAAATTAAGAAAAGAAGCTCGTTTCTTTTAGTTTTCTCATAATTTGGTCCTAGGACTCTATCCATTTATTAACTCGACCAAACTTTAAATTCTTTATTGATACGACATGCTATTTTTTCCATGTATTCCTTTCAGGATCAGTCGCGGTCTTAGAAACTCTACCGATGGTATGGACGAATCCTTTTCTTCATAAAAATGTGTAAAAGATGCTAGCCGCACTTAAAAGCCGAGTACTCTACCGTTGAGTTAGCAACCCCAAAAAGAAATAGAATATGGAGAAATAACCGGAATCAAAAATGTGGAATTTCATAACACAATCAAAACATTCAATTAGTAAGAAATTGAATAAAATTCAAATTTCTACTCGATTCTAAGCATTCGTTCAGATCCGCTAAAAATACAAGAAATTTTCATATAAAATAAAAAAATAGAACTAGAAAAAGTCAAAATTGATAAAACACTTCTTGTGTTAACCATTTTTATTCATTAAAAAACTTCTTCTATCAGGCAAAAAATCTTATTTCTTGTATCACAACAAATTCAAAGAATCCATAAGTAAAAAAAGTAAAAACCCAATCTCTGCGGCATGAATAAGGATAAATAGAAATGGATCTTTTTATCTACGATCGAATTATATTTGTTTGATACATTGTTGTCAATATGATTGTGACTGTTTAATATAAATGATTATCAAAGAATATAAAAAACTGTAAGAATCAAATTAAAAAATAAATTTCAATTTTTTGATTAGTTTGTTTTCTTAGTATTTTATTATAAGAAATAAAATACTAAGAAAACACTCTAAATAGAGCAAAGGAGGGGGAGGAAATAATAAAGAAAAATTGATTTAAAGCTCTATATGAGTCATCCACACCCACACCCTCTTTTTTGTATTTTATTAAAAAAAATTTGTATTTCATTAATTAAAAATGAATGAAATTTTTTTAACTAAAAAAAAATGAAGTTCCGTAAACCCCCGCCTTCTTTAAAATGTCATGAACAGTTCCTGTAGGTTGAGCGCCCCTTTCAAGAAAATATAAAATAGCAGGAACATTCAAATGGGTTTGATTATATATCGGATCATAAAAACCCACTTTTCGAAGATCTCTTCCTTCTCTTCGGGATCGAACATCAACTGCAACGATTCGATAAAAGGCTCATTGGGATAGAATAGATGGAATTGAATAATAAACACCCCCCCCAGAAACGTATAAGAAGTTTTCTCCTCGTACGGCTCAAGAAAAAATGATTAGAAGTTAAGTTATATCTATGTGTACACGAAATTATAATATCAAATTGATCCATAATCCAGCAAATCCATGGGACATTTAACTCCTTCTTTTTACTCTTTCTTTTTCCTTCGTTCTTATTTTTAAGAAAAAGCAAAAAACATTCGTACTCTCATAACTCAAGTTGGATAACTCTCAAATAGCTCCAAAAATCCTTAGCTATTTTTTTATTGAGTGGTCTCTAACCCCTTTTTGTTTGTCTTATTTAGAATCTAGTTTGATTCTTTATTCTGATCTGGTGATTGAGACAATTGAAAACGGTATTTCCTTGTTCCAGGACCCTTTAACTTGAATCATTGGGTTTAGACATTACTTCGGAGATCTTTAATCATTTCAAAAAATGGCAGCAACATGCCCCTTTTTTCTCTTTTTTGTGTTTGTGATCTCTTTCTATCAAGGAATCGTATGAACAATAGATTCCCGCATGAGAATCTTTTGATCGAAAGAGCTTTACCAATTCCAACTAGTTTGCTTTTTTTTTTTTAAATGCTTTGAGTCAGACCCTTTCCATTTCTATATCAAAAATAGACTTATGTACGAAGTTGTTCCAACTTATTGATTTGATTTACATTAACTAACCCTAGATCCTTTCCCTTTAAAAATCAAATCAAAATTTTCTACTCGAGCTCCACCCTATACTGTTTATATCCCAACCCAACAAAAACACGGATTCTGATAGAAAAGAGTAGAAAAGAATGTCGAGCCAAGAGCACCTTCATTTCTATATAATAAAAGGTGGTGGTTTGTTTTAATATCCACAGCAAATCGATCATGTCCTTCAAGTCGCACGTTGCTTTCTACCACATCGCTTCAAACGAAGTTTTACCATAACATAAGATTCCTCCGGTTTTTAATAGGTGTGTACGTAATTGATTGAATTACGGAATCATGAATAGTCATCGGTTCAGTCAGTACGTAGTAATCTATAGCTCTTCCTAATATACTTAATATTAAACTTATTTTATTCTTCTATATGAATCTATTCATATTATGAATAGATTCAAATCAAATATGAAAATAATAAAGAAATAGGTAATTTATGATGAAGAATATGAAAATAATAAAGAAATAGGTAATTTATGATGAAGAAAAAGTCTCAGTAATAATTTTAATTAACCCTATTTTCTATGAATACAATAGATATCTATTTCTTTTTTATTACAAAAATAAAAATATAGCAGAAATAGTCTCAATTTTAAATAAAAGCAAATAAATAAAAAAAAAAAACGAATCTTTTTGAATCCGCCTTACGTTGGTTGCATCTTCAAATAAGTCGATAGATATAGATTCGACAATCTAATATTTTTTCAATTCAATATTTATATTGAATTGAAAAAATTTCCTATTTGATTTAAATAAAGTTTGATCCATAAATTGTATTTGATCACCATAAGAGAGAGAAATCCATATATATTGAATTGAGATTCAAACCGAACCGTCGATGACTTAAATGGGATAGTTAGATAGAAAAAGAAATCCAATTTTTAAAAATTGAATTGGATAAAAAAACTGATGAAGGAGAAAGTTGAATTTCACTGCTTTTCTTTTATTTCATTCTGAAATAGAAAATCAGAATGACAAAGTATGTGAAATTGCCGTATTCAGAAGAAATTCTGGATATTCTATATTAAATATTTAGTTTCTGTTTAGTTTCATATCTATAATTAAGGTAAGGATTCACAAACAAAATAAAAAATAGTAATATTAAAAAAAAAATGGCACTATTAGGTTAGCAATCTCTGTGTATAAACATTCCCTCCTTTTTTTCGAGGCTTCTTTGGCTTGAGGTCCAACTAATCTTTCTCGAAAGTAGAGCGAATGGGAGATATGAATCACACCCACGTCAATTGTTAATTGAATTACAATTATTCATTAGAACCAAACACCAAATAACCTAAGAGGTTCAAAGAAAAAAAACATCTTTTCGTATCTAATTTGATTTTTTATCAATAAGATTTGGGCTGGGCATAGACAGATATTCAAATTGATATTTTTCTTACATTACTGATTAACCCCTATCTACTCTCCCAATTGATTTTTATGGGAATGGTGAATCATAAAAGAATGCCCGATTTTTGATCTTATCTTAAAAGGCAGTTAAGAAAGATCCACTTTTTTTCTTTTATCTTTATTCTGATATAGAAAACAAGTATACTCTGGGACGGAAGGATTCGAACCTTCGAATAGCGGGACCAAAACCCGTTGCCTTACCACTTGGCCACGCCCCATTTTGATTTCTATTTAAAACTACTAAAGAGTAATATGGGTATTCTTTTTTCGTCAATTTGAGTTCCTAAAATGTATGAAATAGATTAGTTTATTGTTAGAATTTTGACACGTCTAGATATAGAATTCAACCGAATTTATTGATCATTATATGGAATTCAATTAAGATATTGTATGAAAGTCTCATTTCTTCAATTCTCTTCTAAAATCAAAATGGAAGGGCTTTTTTGATTGGATGAGTTCAAAGAAATATGTGTGTTTTTTTTTTTTTAATCAGACTTATTTTCCTTTCTTTATTTTTTCCTTATCTCAAAATAGATTAATAACTTAATCAAAATAATATCCAAGAAAAAAAAATGAATTTGTTATGCTTAATATCTTTAATTTGATCAGTTTTTGTTTTAATTCTACGCCGTTTTCGGATAGTTTTTTATTCGCCAAATTACCCGAAGCCTATGCTTTTTTGAATCCAATTGTCGATGTTATGCCAGTAATACCTCTTTTCTTTTTTCTCTTAGCCTTTGTTTGGCAAGCCGCTGTAAGTTTTCGATGAGATCCTTAATACTGTCCTAGAAAAATTCATGATTTATTCGAGAAAAAAATTCTAACAATTGCGAAAATCAGAGACAAAATCAGATAAGTATAGGTCTGACAGTATGAAGGAACCCTCAATTCTAACTTTGAAATTTTTTGATAGCCGTGATAAATCTGGATTACCCCATTTCCTCATTCCAACCCGTTTTTAATCGAAAAGACTACTTAGACTTGGAGTCCACCACTCACTATAGAAAGGCGTTTTTTTGTCATGAAAAGCTCCATTCTTATTGCAAATAAATACATTTTTGAAACTCTTTTCTATTTCGACAATTTCTAGAAAGAAATCGCTTCCTTGATTTCTTGGTGTCAAGGTCAATGAGATAGGATATGTGGTCTAAAAATAGGGAATCTATTCTCTCTTTTTTTTTTAATGATCTTGGAGATTGTGTAATGCTTACTCTCAAACTCTTTGTTTACACCGTAGTAATATTCTTTGTTTCGCTCTTCATCTTCGGATTCCTATCTAATGATCCAGGACGTAATCCCGGGCGTGAAGAATAAAACAAAAAAAGTGGGGTTCCTTGCTTCATTTAACATTAAATGGTATTAGGATTTGTTTGATCGATTCCACTGTCAAAAATCGAAACGGAAAGAGAGGGATTCGAACCCTCGGTACGAATAACTCGCACAACGGATTAGCAATCCGACGCTTTAGTCCACTCAGCCATCTCTCCTAATTGAAAAAAAAAAAAATAATGACTATGTTACAGTTCTCAAAAAAGAATGATAATGCTTGAAAAAAAAAGCTCTTTTTTTTATTCTTTCTTATTATATATATCTTTCTTATTATATATATAGATTTTATCTAATCTATTTGAAATAGAAATTTCAATAAATAGATTATTCTATAGATACCACTTTTATCAACAATTTCATTCCATTTTTTTTTTTTATAGAAATATCAAAATATCTTTTTCATAAAAAAAAAGGGCTTTTTTAAGTTCGAATTTCCACGGCTTGGCCTGGTCAGCCCGACCCGGCCGGGCTCCTTTTTTCAAATCCAATCCATTTTTTTTATCTATGATTATCTACGATTCCTATAATTCTGCAATCTCCTTTGCTTGCTGTAGAAAAAAATCTTGGTATTTTTTGAAATCTAAAGTAAAAGGATAATCCGAAGGAGAAAAGGACTCTTTCTCTTCCTAATAATATAACAAAAAAGGCATTTCTATTCTTTCTTTTCTGACTTCTTCACTATTTTGATTTATTAATAGCCAAAGAATTTTGGCTAAATAATAAAAAGAAAAAAAATCAAGGGTAATGAGTATCCCTCTTTCTAATTTTATCAAGTCTTCTAGCGAAAAACGGCAACGCTCTCATTTTCAGGATTTTTTCTCATCCTATCTTGAGGACACCAGAGTCCCTTGTTCGACAAAGAGTCCGTTTATATACAATAATAATATTGTAGCGGGTATAGTTTAGTGGTAAAAGTGTGATTCGTTCTATTAACCTCGTCAGTAGTTAAGGGGTCTTTCGGTTTGATTTATATTCCGATTAAAAACTTTTTTTCTTAAAAGGATTTAATCCTTTACCTCTCAATGAAATATTGGAGGAATAATATACATTATCGTCATTTGTCTCCAAAAGCCAATTAGAAATTGAAAAATTGGATTATGAAATTACGAAACATAATTTTTTTATTGGATCAAAACTTCCAATTGAATAAGTATGAGTAAAGGATCCATGGATAAAG